GCTAGCGTAGCTTAACTAAAGCATAACACTGAAGATGTTAAAATGGGCCCTAGAAAGCTCCGCAAGCACAAAGGCTTGGTCCTGACTTTACTATCAACTTTAGCCAAACTTACACATGCAAGTATCCGCCCCCCTGTGAGAATGCCCTACAGTTCCCCGCCCGGGAACAAGGAGCTGGTATCAGGCACATCCCACTGAGCCCATGACGCCTTGCTTAGCCACACCCTCAAGGGAACTCAGCAGTGATAAACATTAAGCCATAAGTGAAAACTTGACTTAGTCAAAGCTAAGAGGGCCGGTAAAACTCGTGCCAGCCACCGCGGTTATACGAGAGGCCCAAGTTGAAAGACATCGGCGTAAAGAGTGGTTAAGTAAAAATTAAACTAAAGTCGAACATCTTCAAGGCTGTTATACGCATCCGAAGACAAGAAGTTCAACCACGAAGGTGACTTTATTTATACTGAACCCACGAAAGCTAAGACACAAACTGGGATTAGATACCCCACTATGCCTAGCCCTAAACCTTGATAGTGACCTACGCCCACTATCCGCCTGGGGACTACGAGCATCAGCTTGAAACCCAAAGGACTTGGCGGTGCTTTAGATCCACCTAGAGGAGCCTGTTCTAGAACCGATAACCCCCGTTCAACCTCACCTTTCCTTGTTTTCCCCGCCTATATACCGCCGTCGTCAGCTTACCCTGTGAAGGTCTAATAGTAAGCAAAACTGGCATAGCCCTAAACGTCAGGTCGAGGTGTAGCGCATGGGAAGGGAAGAAATGGGCTACATTTGCTATTATAGCAAATACGGATGGTGTTCTGAAATATACACCTGAAGGAGGATTTAGCAGTAAGCGGAAAATAGAGTGTTCCGCTGAAATTGGCCCTGAAGCGCGCACACACCGCCCGTCACTCTCCCCAAGCCTGCTAATTCAATTAACTAAACCCTAAAAAGGGCAAAGGGGAGGCAAGTCGTAACATGGTAAGTGTACCGGAAGGTGCGCTTGGAAAAATCAGAGCGTAGCTAAGCTAGAAAAGCATCTCCCTTACACTGAGAAGTCATCCGTGCAAGTCGGATCGCCCTGACGCCTAACAGCTAGCCCACCCACACAACCCCAACAAACCATTATTAATACCCCCTAAGTACACTAGAGTTTATTTAAACAAACCATTTTTTCCCCTAAGTATAGGCGATAGAAAAGGGCTTACGGCGCAATAGAGAAAGTACCGCAAGGGAAAGCTGAAAAAGAAGTGAAAGAAATCAGTAAAGCCTAAAGAAGCAGAGATTAAAGCTCGTACCTTTTGCATCATGATTTAGTGAGTGTACACCAAGCAAAGAGTGCTTTAGTTTGACGCCCCGAAACTAAGTGAGCTACTCCAAGACAGCCTATTAATAGGGCACACCCGTCTCTGTGGCAAAAGAGTGGGAGGAGCTTTGAGTAGAGGTGACAGACCTACCGAACTTAGTTATAGCTGGTTGTTCAAGAAATGAATAGAAGTTCAGCCTTATGGCTTCTCACTTCACCTTAGTTTTACCCCTATCGATGCATAAAGAAACCATAAGAGTTAGTCAAAGGGGGTACAGCCCCTTTGAACCAAGACACAACTTTCCCAGGAGGGTAAAGATCATAATAAACCAAAGGCAAATATTTGGGTGGGCCTAAAAGCAGCCATCCCTATAGAAAGCGTTAAAGCTCAGATATAAACCCTATCCTTCTTATCCTGATCAAATAATCTTATCCCCCTATACATACTGAACCGCCCCATGCCTGCATGGGGGTGACTATGCTAATATGAGTAACAAGAGAGCCTCGGACTCTCTCCTTGCACATGTGTACGTCGGAACGGACACCCCGCCGACTCTTAACGACCCCAAGCAAAGAGGGCCCTGAATAATAGACCAAACAACTAGAAAAACATTCAAAAAAAGATCGTTAACCCCACACAGGTGTGCCAATAAGGAAAGACTAAAAGAAAGAGAAGGAACTCGGCAAACATACCAAGCCTCGCCTGTTTACCAAAAACATCGCCTCTTGCAAACTTAAGAAATAAGAGGTCCTGCCTGCCCTGTGACCATGAGTTTAACGGCCGCGGTATTTTGACCGTGCGAAGGTAGCGCAATCACTTGTCTTTTAAATGAAGACCTGTATGAATGGCAAAACGAGGGCTTAACTGTCTCCTCTCTCCAGTCAGTGAAATTGATCTTCCCGTGCAGAAGCGGGAATATATACATAAGACGAGAAGACCCTATGGAGCTTTAGACACCAAAGCAGATCACGTTAACACCCCCTTAATACCGGACTAAACTAAATGAAGCCTGCCCGAATGTCTTTGGTTGGGGCGACCGCGGGGCATTAAAAAACCCCCACGTGGAATGGGAGCACCATCCTCCTACAGCCAAGAGCCACAGCTCTAGGCAACAGAACTTCTGACCAGCAAGATCCGGCAATGCCGATCAACGGACCGAGTTACCCTAGGGATAACAGCGCAATCCTCTTTTAGAGCCCATATCGACAAGGGGGTTTACGACCTCGATGTTGGATCAGGACATCCTAATGGTGCAGCCGCTATTAAGGGTTCGTTTGTTCAACGATTAAAGTCCTACGTGATCTGAGTTCAGACCGGAGTAATCCAGGTCAGTTTCTATCTATGCTATGCTCTTTTCTAGTACGAAAGGACCGAAAAGGAGGGGCCTATACTGCAAGTACGCCTCACCCTCACCTATTGAAATCAACTAAAATAGGTAAGAGGGCATACCACCCAGCCTGAGAAAACGGCATGTTAAGGTGGCAGAGCCCGGTAATTGCAAAAGACCTAAGCCCTTTCCACAGAGGTTCAAGTCCTCTCCTTAGCTATGATATCTGCACTTATTACACACCTAGTCAACCCCCTCGCCTTCATTGTACCTGTTCTCCTGGCCGTCGCTTTTCTTACACTTCTCGAACGAAAAGTGCTTGGATACATACAACTACGAAAAGGACCCAACATTGTTGGACCCTACGGGCTCTTACAGCCCATCGCAGACGGACTAAAACTGTTTATTAAAGAACCCATTCGCCCGTCCACCGCCTCCCCCCTCTTATTCCTCCTCACCCCTATGCTAGCCCTTACCCTCGCACTCACCCTCTGAGCCCCCATACCCATGCCCTACCCAGTTGTTGACCTTAATTTGGGAATCCTGTTTATTCTTGCCCTATCTAGTCTAGCCGTTTATTCGATTCTAGGCTCAGGATGAGCATCTAATTCAAAGTACGCCCTTATTGGGGCCCTTCGGGCGGTAGCTCAAACTATCTCATATGAAGTCAGCCTAGGTCTGATCCTTCTAAGCATTATTATCTTCACTGGAGGTTTCACACTCCAAACCTTCAACATTGCCCAAGAAAGCATCTGACTGATTCTACCCGCCTGGCCTCTGGCAGCCATGTGGTACATCTCTACCCTAGCTGAGACCAACCGTGCACCCTTTGACCTCACTGAGGGGGAGTCAGAGCTGGTTTCAGGCTTTAATGTAGAATATGCAGGAGGACCCTTCGCATTATTTTTCCTAGCAGAGTACGCCAACATCTTGCTTATAAATACACTTTCCGCCACGCTTTTCCTGGGCGCCTCCCACATCCCCGCCTTTCCTGAACTAACTGCCGTAAACTTAATGACCAAAGCAGCTCTTCTTTCCGTTGTCTTCCTTTGAGTTCGGGCTTCCTACCCCCGTTTCCGATACGACCAACTTATGCACCTAATCTGAAAAAATTTTCTCCCCCTGACATTAGCCCTAGTTATTTGGCACCTCGCTCTCCCTATTGCCTTTGCTGGTCTTCCTCCCCAACTATAACGACGGAGCTGTGCCTGAAGCATAGGGCCACTTTGATAGAGTGAACCATGGGGGTTAAAGTCCCCCCAACTCCTTAGAAAGAAGGGGCTCGAACCCTACCTGAAGAGATCAAAACTCTTAGTGCTTCCACTACACCACTTCCTAGTAAAGTAAGCTAAATAAGCTTTTGGGCCCATACCCCAAATATGTTGGTTAAACCCCTTCCTTCACTAATGAACCCCTACATTTTAGCCACCCTCATTTTTGGTCTTGGCCTAGGGACCACCCTAACATTCGCCAGCTCCCACTGATTACTCGCATGAATGGGCCTCGAAATGAACACGCTTGCTATTATTCCCTTAATAGCACAGCATCATCACCCCCGAGCGGTTGAAGCCTCCACCAAATATTTCCTCACACAAGCTACAGGGGCAGCAATACTTCTCTTCGCCAGCACCACTAATGCATGACTAACAGGACAGTGGGACATCCAACAGATAACCCACCCTCTCCCTATCACCTTAATTACCCTAGCTCTAGCATTAAAAGTAGGACTTGCCCCCGTTCACTCGTGGCTTCCCGAAGTACTTCAAGGCCTTGACCTAACCACAGGACTAATTCTGTCCACTTGACAAAAACTGGCACCCTTTGCACTACTCGTGCAAATTCAGCCTCATAGCCCAACCCTCCTGATTATTCTCGGCCTTACATCTACACTTGTAGGGGGATGAGGGGGACTAAATCAAACGCAGCTGCGGAAGATCCTTGCCTACTCCTCCATCGCCCATCTTGGCTGAATAGTCTTAGTGCTTCAGTTTTCCTTCTCCTTAACACTCCTGGCCCTTATTACCTATTTTATTATGACCTTTTCAACTTTCCTTGTATTTAAACTGAATGGCTCGACCAACATCAATGCACTTGCTACATCCTGAGCAAAAGCACCCGCCCTTACAGCCCTCGCCCCCCTTATTTTATTATCTTTAGGAGGGCTCCCGCCTCTTACAGGCTTTATACCAAAATGATTAATCTTACAAGAGCTTGCCAACCAGGACCTTGCAGCCACCGCCACCCTGGCTGCCCTCACCGCACTATTGAGTCTTTACTTCTACCTCCGTTTGTCTTACGCCATGGCCCTGACTATATCACCAAATAATACAACAGGCACAACCCCATGACGCCTCCAATCCTCACAATCCTCTTTACCCGTGGCCATCTCGACCACTGCGACTTTATTATTACTCCCCCTAGCCCCAGCCGCAATCACACTACTAGCCCCTTAAGGGGCTTAGGCTAACACAAGACCGAGGGCCTTCAAAGCCCTAAGCGGGAGTGAAAATCTCCCAGCCCCTGATAAGACTTGCGGGACACTAACCCACATCTTCTGCATGCAACGCAGACACTTTAATTAAGCTAAAGCCTTCCTAGGTGGGCAGGCCTCGATCCTGCAAATTCTTAGTTAACAGCTAAGCGCTTAAACCGACAAGCATCCGCCTACCTTTCCCCCGCCTGTTCCGGCGGTTAGAGGCGGGGGAAAGCCCCGGCAGGTGTCTAGCCTGCTTCTCAAGATTTGCAATCTCACGTGATAACACCTCAGGGCTTGGGTTGGTAAGAAGAGGAATTGAACCTCTGTCTATGGGGCTACAATCCACCGCTTAAAACTCAGCCATCCTACCTGTGGCCACCACACGCTGATTTTTCTCAACTAATCACAAAGACATCGGCACCCTTTATCTAGTATTTGGTGCATGAGCCGGAATAGTAGGCACCGCATTGAGCCTTCTCATTCGAGCAGAGCTAAGCCAACCTGGCGCCCTCTTGGGGGACGACCAGATCTATAACGTAATTGTTACTGCCCATGCTTTCGTAATAATTTTCTTTATAGTAATGCCAATTATGATCGGCGGGTTCGGAAACTGACTCATCCCACTAATGATTGGAGCCCCTGATATAGCATTCCCTCGAATAAACAACATAAGCTTTTGATTACTTCCCCCTTCCTTCCTGCTTCTTCTCGCCTCTTCTGGCGTAGAAGCAGGAGCAGGAACTGGGTGAACAGTATACCCTCCTCTCGCCAGTAACTTAGCCCATGCCGGAGCATCCGTTGATTTAACCATCTTCTCCCTCCACTTAGCAGGTATCTCCTCAATTCTCGGGGCAATTAACTTTATCACAACTATTATTAACATAAAACCCCCTGCCATCTCTCAGTATCAGACACCCCTTTTCGTGTGGGCCGTCCTCATCACTGCAGTCCTACTACTACTTTCCCTTCCGGTCCTAGCTGCTGGTATTACAATACTCTTAACAGACCGAAATCTAAACACCACCTTCTTCGACCCCGCAGGTGGAGGTGACCCCATTCTTTATCAACACCTATTCTGATTCTTCGGACACCCCGAAGTGTACATTCTAATTCTTCCTGGCTTTGGGATGATTTCCCACATTGTTGCATACTACTCTGGTAAAAAAGAACCTTTCGGCTATATAGGCATGGTTTGGGCTATGATGGCCATTGGCCTTCTAGGGTTCATTGTGTGAGCACACCACATGTTTACAGTTGGGATGGATGTAGACACCCGTGCATACTTCACCTCTGCTACTATAATTATTGCCATTCCCACCGGTGTAAAAGTCTTCAGCTGACTTGCAACCCTTCACGGAGGGTCAATCAAATGAGAAGCCCCTCTTCTATGAGCCCTTGGATTTATCTTCCTTTTCACAGTGGGTGGCCTGACAGGAATTATTCTTGCAAACTCATCACTTGATATCGTTCTACATGATACATACTACGTAGTAGCCCACTTTCACTACGTACTATCTATGGGGGCAGTGTTTGCCATCGTAGGAGGCTTTGTACACTGATTTCCCCTCTTTTCAGGCTACACACTTCACAGCACCTGAACAAAAATCCATTTTGCCATTATGTTTGCAGGGGTAAATTTAACATTTTTCCCCCAACACTTCCTAGGCCTGGCCGGAATGCCCCGACGATATTCAGACTACCCAGATGCCTACACCCTCTGAAACACCGTTTCCTCAATTGGATCTCTAGTATCCCTGGTAGCAGTAGTGTTGTTCCTGTTCATTATTTGAGAGGCCTTTGCAGCTAAACGTGAAGTCCTAGCCGTTGAACTCACAGCAACCAATGTTGAGTGACTGCACGGTTGTCCTCCGCCCTATCACACATTCGAAGAGCCCGCATTTGTTCAAGTTCAACCCAACTAACGAGAAAGGGAGGAGTCGAACCCCCATGGGTTGGTTTCAAGCCAACCACATAGCCGCTCTGTCACTTTCTTTATAAGACACTAGTAAAACAAGCATATTACGCCGCCTTGTCGAGGCAAAGTTGTGGGTTAAACTCCCGCGTGTCTTGCCCTTTAATGGCACATCCCTCACAGCTAGGCTTTCAAGATGCAGCTTCACCTGTAATAGAAGAACTCCTTCATTTTCACGACCACGCCTTAATAGTAGTCCTCCTAATCAGCGCCTTCGTACTTTACATTATTGTCGCTATGATTTCCACGAAATTGACAAACAAATATGTACTAGATTCCCAAGAAATCGAAATTATTTGAACAGTCCTCCCGGCAGTTATCCTGATCCTTATTGCCCTTCCTTCCCTTCGAATTCTCTACCTCATAGATGAAATCAACAGCCCCCTGTTAACCATTAAAGCCGTAGGGCACCAGTGGTACTGAAGCTACGAGTACACAGACTACGAAGATCTCGGATTTGATTCCTACATAATCCCGACACAAGACCTACTCCCTGGCCAGTTCCGCCTCCTAGAAGCAGACCATCGCATGGTCATCCCAGTAGAAGCCCCTATTCGTGTTCTAGTCTCCGCTGATGACGTCCTCCACTCGTGAGCAGTCCCCTCCCTCGGCATTAAAATAGATGCAGTTCCAGGCCGCCTAAACCAAACAGCCTTTATTGCAACACGCCCTGGTATCTTTTATGGGCAATGCTCGGAGATTTGTGGAGCAAATCACAGTTTTATGCCCATTGTAGTTGAAGCAGTCCCTCTAGAACACTTTGAAAACTGGTCATCCCGAATACTTGAAGACGCCTCGCTAAGAAGCTAAATTCGGTATAGCGTTAGCCTTTTAAGCTAAAGATTGGTGACTCCGAACCACCCCTAGCGACATGCCACAGCTCAACCCCGCCCCCTGACTAGCTATCCTAGTTTTTTCGTGACTGGTTTTTTTAGTTGTAATTCCCCCCAAAGTAATTGCACACACCTTCCCCAACGAACCCACACTTCAAAGCGCCGAGAAGCCCAAAGCAGACTCTTGAATTTGACCATGATATTAAGCTTCTTCGACCAGTTTATGAGCCCCACGCTTCTGGGCATCCCCTTAATTGCCATTGCCCTCACTATCCCATGAGTTATATTCCCCACACCTACCACACGGTGACTTAACAACCGTTTCCTTAGCCTCCAGGGTTGGTTTATTAATCGCTTCACCCTTCAACTTCTTCTCCCCTTAAACCTGGGCGGACACAAATGGGCCACCCTTTTCGCCTCCTTAATAATTTATCTTATCTCTTTAAATATGCTGGGACTTCTTCCTTACACATTCACCCCCACAACACAGCTTTCACTTAACCTAGGACTTGCCACCCCCCTATGGCTGGCAACAGTAATTATCGGAATGCGAAATCAACCAACCCATGCATTAGGCCATCTTCTGCCAGAAGGAACCCCCGGACCCCTAATCCCCATTTTAATTATTATCGAAACAATTAGTTTATTCATTCGCCCTCTAGCACTGGGGGTCCGACTAACAGCCAACCTAACAGCCGGACATCTCTTAATGCAACTAATTGCAACAGCTGCCTTCACCCTCGCGCCTTCTATACCAACAGTAGCAATCGTAACATCCGGCGTTCTTGTTCTTCTGACCCTTCTAGAGATTGCTGTAGCAATGATTCAAGCCTACGTATTTGTATTGCTCCTATCCCTCTATCTTCAAGAAAATGTCTAATGGCCCATCAAGCACACCCCTACCACATAGTCGACCCCAGCCCTTGGCCTCTTACGGGGGCAATTGCCGCCCTACTAATAACATCAGGTCTTGCAACCTGGTTCCACTTCCAGTCAACAATTTTAATGACACTTGGGACTGCCCTTCTTCTACTTACAATGTACCAGTGATGACGAGACATCATTCGGGAAGGAACATTTCAAGGACACCACACGCCCCCTGTACAAAAAGGGCTTCGATTCGGTATAATCTTGTTTATTACTTCTGAAGTCTTCTTCTTCTTGGGCTTCTTCTGAGCTTTCTATCACGCAAGTCTTGCACCCACCCCTGAACTTGGGGGCTGCTGACCTCCAACAGGGGTTAGCACCCTCGATCCTTTTGAAGTCCCTCTACTTAACACAGCCGTGCTACTTGCCTCCGGAGTAACAGTAACCTGAGCACATCACAGTATTATGGAGGGCGAGCGGAAGCAGGCCGTCCACTCCCTCGGACTAACCATTCTTCTTGGCTTTTATTTCACCTTTCTACAAGGCTTAGAATACTACGAAGCCCCCTTTACAATTGCAGACGGTGTTTACGGATCCACCTTCTTTGTAGCAACTGGCTTCCACGGCCTACATGTAATCATTGGCTCAACATTCCTTGCCGTTTGCTTGTATCGCCAAATCCGGTACCATTTTACATCCGAGCACCACTTTGGGTTCGAAGCAGCTGCCTGATACTGACACTTCGTAGACGTTGTCTGACTGTTCCTATATATCTCCATCTATTGATGAGGATCTTAATCTTTCTAGTACTAACTTTAGTATAAGTGACTTCCAATCACCTGGTCTTGGTTAAAGCCCAAGGAAAGATAATGAATCTAGTTACAACTGTAATTGCCATTACCACCACACTTTCAATTATCCTGGCCCTTGTCTCTTTCTGACTCCCTCAAATAACCCCCGACCACGAGAAGCTCTCACCTTATGAATGCGGATTTGACCCTCTTGGCTCCGCCCGTCTACCCTTTTCTCTACGTTTTTTTCTCGTCGCCATTCTCTTCTTACTTTTCGACCTGGAGATTGCGCTTCTGCTCCCCCTACCATGGGGTGATCAGTTAACATCCCCTCTATTAACCTTCGCCTGAGCCACAGCCGTGCTCGCCCTACTTACCTTGGGCCTAATTTACGAATGACTTCAAGGCGGCCTGGAATGAGCCGAATAGGCAATTAGTTTAAGAAAAACCTTTGATTTCGGCTCAAAAACTTGTGGTTAAAGTCCATAATTACCTAATGACCCCTGTCCACTTTGCCTTCTCATCGGCCTTCATATTAGGACTAGCTGGTCTAGCCTTTCATCGAACCCATCTCCTTTCCGCCCTTTTATGCCTAGAGGGAATGATGCTCTCTTTGTTTATCGCTCTTTCCCTATGAACCTTACAACTTGGTTCCACTAGTTTCTCTGCAGCCCCCATGCTCCTCCTAGCATTTTCAGCCTGTGAAGCAAGCGCAGGTCTCGCTCTATTAGTAGCCACTGCTCGAACCCACGGAACCGACCGCCTACAAAGCCTGAACCTCTTACAATGCTAAAAATTCTAATCCCCACCCTCATGCTTATCCCCACAGCCTGGGCAACAAAACCAAAATGACTATGGCCCACAACTCTTGCCCACAGCCTTGTTATTGCTGTACTCAGCCTTTCATGATTAGTAAATATATCGGAAACCGGCTGATCAAACCTCAACCCCTACCTGGCAACAGATGCCCTCTCCACCCCCCTTTTAGTTCTTACTTGTTGGCTTCTTCCCCTAATGATCCTTGCAAGCCAGAACCATACAGCAACCGAGCCCGTAAATCGTCAACGCACCTATATTACCCTACTAACATCCCTTCAAATTTTTCTGATCCTGGCCTTCGGAGCAACCGAGATTATTATGTTTTATGTAATGTTTGAAGCCACCCTCATTCCAACATTAATCATTATTACCCGCTGAGGTAACCAGACCGAGCGACTAAACGCAGGGGTATATTTCCTTTTCTATACTCTTGCCGGCTCTCTCCCGCTGCTTGTTGCCCTCCTACTCCTTCAGGGAAATGTTGGTACTCTTTCGATCTTGACCCTTCAATATACAGACCCATTACAATTAGTGTCTTATGGGGACAAACTTTGGTGGGCCGGCTGCCTCCTTGCATTCTTAGTAAAAATGCCTCTCTACGGGGTTCATCTTTGACTCCCCAAAGCCCATGTAGAGGCCCCAGTAGCAGGCTCTATAATCTTAGCCGCCGTTCTTCTAAAACTAGGAGGTTACGGTATAATACGAATGGTAGTTGTACTAGACCCACTCACTAAAGAACTCAGCTACCCCTTCATTGTTTTTGCATTATGAGGGGTTATCATGACGGGTTCAATCTGTCTCCGCCAGACAGACTTAAAGTCCCTAATCGCTTACTCTTCCGTAAGTCACATGGGTCTCGTTGTAGGCGGCATTCTTACCCAAACACCCTGGGGCTTCACCGGAGCACTAATTCTCATAATTGCACATGGGCTTACATCCTCAGCCCTCTTCTGTCTCGCCAACACAAATTATGAACGAACCCACAGCCGAACCATACTCCTTGCTCGAGGCCTACAAATGGTTCTTCCTCTTATAACAACCTGATGATTCATCGCCAGCCTTGCCAACCTCGCGCTCCCTCCTCTACCCAACCTCATGGGGGAACTCATAATTATCACCTCCCTATTCAACTGGTCCTGATGAACCCTCCTGCTAACTGGGGTTGGGACCATCATCACAGCCAGCTACTCCCTGTATATATTTCTGATAACCCAGCGAGGCCCCATTCCCGCACATGTCCTCGCCCTTGACCCCTCCCATACCCGCGAACACCTTTTAATAGCCCTCCACCTTCTCCCCCTTTTACTCCTTGTTCTTAAACCTGAACTAATCTGAGGCTGAACCTCATGTAGATATAGTTTAACAAAAACGTTAGATTGTGATTCTAGAGACAGGGGTTAAACCCCCCTTATCCACCGAGAGAGGCTCGCAGCAGCGAAGACTGCTAATCTGCGCGTCTTTGGTTGGACTCCAAGGCTCACTCGAAACGCTTCTAAAGGATAACAGCTCATCCGTTGGTCTTAGGAACCAAAAACTCTTGGTGCAAATCCAAGTAGTAGCTATGCACCCCCCTTCCCTAATAATAACGACCAGCTTAATCATCATTCTAGCCTTGTTAGCATACCCCGTCCTTTCAACACTGACCCCCCACCCCCAACAAACCTCTTGAGCCACCTCCCACGTTAAAACCGGGGTTAAACTAGCCTTTTTTGTCAGCCTCTTTCCCCTGTTCCTATTTTTTAACGAGGGAGCTGAAACAATCGTTACCTCCTGAACTTGAATAAATACCTACTGCTTTGACGTAAACATCAGCTTTAAATTTGACTACTACTCTATTATTTTTACACCAATTGCCCTTTATGTAACATGATCTATTCTCGAATTCGCAGCATGATATATGCACGCAGACCCCAACATAAATCGATTCTTTAAATACCTACTAATCTTCCTCATCGCCATGATTGTCCTAGTTACTGCAAACAACCTATTTCAACTCTTTATCGGCTGGGAAGGAGTCGGTATTATATCCTTCCTTCTCATCGGGTGGTGGTACGGACGAGCTGATGCCAATACCGCCGCCCTCCAGGCGGTTGTATACAACCGTGTAGGTGACGTCGGACTAATTCTTGCCATGGCATGAATAGCTATAAACTTTAACTCCTGGGAAATACAGCAAGTTTTCTCAGCCTCTAAAGACTTTGACCTCACACTACCACTGCTAGGACTAATTCTTGCCGCAACCGGTAAATCAGCCCAATTCGGACTCCACCCCTGACTACCCTCTGCAATAGAGGGCCCCACACCGGTATCTGCCCTACTACATTCAAGCACCATGGTTGTCGCCGGTATTTTTTTACTCATTCGGATGAGTCCACTATTAGAGGGGAATCAGACCGCTTTAACCACCTGCCTATGTCTGGGAGCCCTAACCACACTTTTTACTGCCACCTGTGCACTCACCCAAAATGACATCAAGAAAATTGTTGCATTTTCAACATCTAGCCAACTGGGCCTTATGATAGTTACTATCGGCCTTAACCAACCCCAACTTGCCTTCCTGCACATCTGCACACACGCCTTCTTTAAAGCCATACTTTTCCTGTGTTCAGGCTCGGTTATTCACAGCCTAAATGATGAACAAGACATTCGCAAAATGGGGGGCATACACCATCTCACCCCTTTTACATCTTCATGCTTAACGATTGGAAGCCTCGCTCTTACGGGCACCCCCTTTCTAGCTGGCTTCTTTTCGAAAGACGCCATTATTGAAGCCCTAAACACATCTCACCTAAACGCCTGGGCCCTAACTCTCACCCTCCTAGCCACATCCTTCACAGCCATTTACAGCCTTCGTGTGGTCTTCTTTGTCTCCATAGGTCACCCTCGATTTAACTCATTTTCCCCAATTAACGAAAACAACCCCGCCGTAATTAACCCTATCAAACGACTAGCATGAGGCAGCATTGTTGCTGGCCTTCTAATTACTTCAAACATTCTTCCCCTTAAAACTCCTATTATGACCATACCCCCACTACTCAAACTAGCTGCTCTTGTTGTAACTATCACGGGCCTTCTTTTGGCCTTAGAATTAGCCTCCCTAACGACCAAACAACAGCGAGCGACCCCTCTCCTCACCCCTCACCATTTTTCCAACATGCTTGGCTTTTTCCCACCTATCATTCACCGACTAACCCCCAAGCTAGGCTTAATCCTCGGTCAAACAGTTGCAAGCCAAATAGTGGATCAAACCTGACTTGAGAAGACAGGCCCTAAAGCCGTAGCTTCTTCCAACATCCCCCTGATCACAACCACTAGCAACACGCAACAGGGCTTAATTAAAACCTACCTGTCTCTCTTTCTCCTTACCCTCTCACTGTCTGTCCTACTCACTACCTATTAAACAGCCCGAAGCGCACCTCGACTTAAGCCCCGCGTTAATTCTAGCACAACAAAAAGCGTGAGAAGAAGGACTCACGCACTAATCACCAACATCCCTCCACCCGAAGAGTACATAAGGGCCACTCCTCCAATGTCCCCTCGGAACACAGAAAAATCCCCAAGCTCATCAGCCGGCACCCAAGAGGACTCATACCACCCACTTCAAAGAGTGCTAGAAACTAACCCAACTCCTAATATATATATTAATATATATACCGCAACTGGTCAGCTCCCTCACCCCTCAGGGAAAGGCTCAGCAGCAAGAGCTGCCGAATACGCAAATACCACCAGCATACCCCCTAAATAGATAAGAAACAAAACCAAAGATAAAAAAGGCCCACCATGGCCAATCAAAACCCCACACCCCATGCCCGCCACCACCACCAATCCCAAGGCAGCAAAATACGGGGAAGGATTAGAAGCAACAGCTACCAACCCTAACACCAACCCCAATAAGAATAAAGACATAATATAGGTCATAATTCCTGCCAGGACTCTAACCAGGACTAATGGCTTGAAAAACCACCGTTGTTATTCAACTACAAGAACCTCTAATGGCAAGTCTGCGAAAATCCCACCCACTACTAAAAATTGCAAATGGCGCACTAGTTGACCTCCCCACCCCCTCTAATATTTCGGTATGATGAAACTTTGGCTCCCTCCTAGGCCTCTGTTTAGTCACCCAGATCCTTACAGGTCTTTTCCTCGCTATACATTACACCTCGGACATTGCAACCGCCTTCTCCTCCGTCGGACACATCTGCCGAGATGTAAACTACGGCTGATTAATCCGAAACATTCACGCTAACGGTGCATCTTTCTTTTTCATCTGCCTTTACATACATATTGGCCGAGGTCTCTACTACGGCTCATATCTCAATAAAGAAACCTGAAATGTCGGCGTAGTTCTCCTCCTCCTTGTTATAATAACCGCCTTCGTAGGTTACGTCCTGCCCTGAGGACAAATATCATTTTGAGGAGCCACAGTCATCACTAATCTCCTATCTGCAGTCCCCTATGTCGGTAACTCCCTTGTCCAATGGATCTGAGGGGGCTTCTCAGTAGATAATGCAACTCTCACCCGGTTTTTTGCTTTCCACTTCCTCTTCCCTTTCGTGATTGCCGGCGCTACCCTCCTCCACCTCCTCTTCCTCCACGAGACAGGCTCAAACAACCCCCTCGGCCTAAACTCAGATGCGGATAAAATTTCATTCCACCCATACTTTTCTTACAAAGACCTCCTGGGCTTTGCAGCACTCTTCGCTGCCCTCACATCCCTTGCACTTTTCGCACCCAACCTCCTGGGAGACCCAGACAATTTCATCCCTGCCAACCCCCTAGTTACACCCCCACACATCAAGCCTGAGTGATACTTCTTATTTGCATACGCAATCCTACGCTCAATCCCTAACAAACTGGGAGGCGTACTCGCCCTACTTGCCTCAATCCTCGTACTAATAGTTGTTCCCGTCCTCCACACCTCAAAACAACGGGGCCTCACCTTTCGGCCCCTCACCCAATTTCTATTCTGAACCCTCATTGCAGACGTCGTTATTCTCACCTGAATTGGGGGAATACCAGTAGAACACCCATATATTATTATTGGACAGATTGCATCATTCTTATATTTCTCCCTATTTCTAGTGCTTTCTCCACTAGCTGGCTGATTAGAGAACAAAGTTCTGGAATGAAGTTGCAACAGTAGCTCAGATGTGAGAGCGTCGGTCTTGTAAGCCGAAGGTCGGAGGTTAGATTCTTCCCTGCTGCTCAAAGAAGGGAGATTTCAACTCCCGCCCCTAACTCCCAAAGCTAGGATTCTTACGCTAAACTATTCCTTGATATATGTATATATACATATATGTATTAACACCATACACTTATATTAACCATTTCAGGGGCATTCAAGTACATACATGTTTTATCAACATACCTAGATGTTACCCATTCATATACCAACACAAAACTAAGAAGATAACACAAAGCATGTAAAGATTTACTTAACATATTCTTGAATTAGAAGACAAGCGAGATTTAAAAATCGAACACAAACATTCATAAGTCAAGTTATACCTTTACCCACCATCTCGTTCATTACATGATACTGATGTAGTAAGAACCGACCATCAGTTGATTTCTTAATGCCAACGGTTATTGAAGGTGAGGGACAAGTATTTGTGAGGGTCCCACACAGTGAATTATTCCTGGCATTTGGTTCCTATTTCAGGGCCATAACTTGATATTACTCCTCCCACTTTCATTGACGCTTACATAAGTTAATGGTGAAGTACATCTCCGAGAGACCCCCCATGCCGGGCATTCACTCCATCGGGCAATTGGTTCTCTTTTTTCTCTTACCTTTCACTAGACATTTCACAGTGCACACAGTAATAACAAACAAGGTTGAACATTTCTTATGCAGCAGGAAAATAGTTTGAATGATGAAAAGACTTTACATAAGAACCACATACTTGGATATCACGAGCATAAATAGTGATATTTACTCGAAAGATATCTAATATTGACCCTGGGTTTCTGCGGGTAAAACCCCCCTACCCCCCTAAACTCGTGGGATCACTAAGACTCCTGAAAACCCCCCGGAAACAGGAAAATCCCTAGTAGTTTAATTTGGGTCTAAAATGCGCTTATTTACACTATTAAAATAATGCGCAT